GAATAAGTACATTAAGGCAAAATTAAATAAGTACAATAATAAGATTTATGAGTACCTTCTTAAATCCTTGGGATCAGAAATTGAAGCACTTGCGGCAAACTATCGGTGGCTTGTAGCCGAATTTCAGTACTTGCTGTTCGTAGACTTGATGAGAAACATGGGTCGGGTCTTTAATATTGTCTTATATATTATCTTTCTCAGCTTTTTAAGTCGAATGCCGATATCCAGTTTGACTTTTCAAATGAACCATTTAAATAAACTGAACCGAGTACCAGTACTGAGAGACCAAGAGATAGAAACACAAAGACAACTAGCTTACACTCCCGAAGAGGAGGAGGAGGAGGAGGAGGATCAACAAAAACAGGAGGGATTCAAGCTAGATTTTCCTTTCAGGTGGTGCGCATTGGATCGGGATGCAGAGCCAGATCAAGAATGCCACGAACCGTTTGAAAGAGATCTTGCGATCCTTTATTTCGATTCTAACCGATGGAATCGTCCATTACGATACCTAGGCAATGAGCACTTTCCGGGGGGGGCGGTAAGACAGGAAGCCTCACAATATTTTTTTGATACATGCCGAAGTGATGGAAAAGAAAGAATAGCTTTTACATATCCTCCTAGTTTTTCTATTTTGAAGGAAATGATGAAAAGGAAGAGACCTTCGTCCATAGTAGAAACACCCTCCTTTGATGAACTAGACAAAGATTGGGTTGATAAGAACAAACAAAAAAAAAACAACTTAAATAATGAGTTTAGAAAGAGAATTGAGGCTCTAGACACGGGATTTCTTTTCAAAGATATACTCGAAAAAAGGACTAGGGTTTGTACTGATAAAACTAAAAAAACCTGCCTACCAACAAAGTATGATCCTTTTTTGAATGGGCCCGGTCGTGGAAGCATTAAAAGATTGAATAATAGTTGTGAAAGACGCGAAGTTGAAACTTATCTACCTACTAGTGAAAGCGAAATGAATGCACTGCTTAAAGGTAAGAAAACGAAGGGGGATGTAATCCGTATAATTCGTAAAGAGCAATCTTATAAAATAAGAACCAATGAAATTCGTCAATTGATATTTGGTAAAAGAAAAAAGAGTGATGAAATTCGTAAACTTATATCTGGTAAAATAAAAGCAATTCGTCAATTTATATTTCGTAAAAGAAAAAACAATGCAATTCGTAAATCTCGTGGAAGAAAAAATAATGCAACTTTAAAATCTCGTAAAAGAAAAAACATTGATAAAATTCGTAAACTTATATCTGGTAAAGGAAAAAACATTGATGAAATTCGTAAACTTATATCTGGTAAAATAAAAGCAATTCGTAAATCTCCTCAGATTGGAAATTCTCAATCTAAAATGGTCCAAAGCCTTGTTCTAAATCGAATTTATGAGACCCTTATTTCAGGTTTCCTTTACGATTCCCCAAACTATGGACAGGGACTGTTAGCGATACTTAAAAGAAAAACACAAAAACTACGAGCTGAAAAAAAATTATATTATAATCCTTTGGAAAAATTGTTTTCTAATCCTGTGAAAAAGGGGTTGGAAAGAATTCATCGGAAACAGTTAAAAAACAAAAGGATAGCTACTAAAAACAAATATTATCGGGGAAAAGATCTTTTTCACCGAGAAATCTTTCACACAGTCCCTCGTTGGATATACAAATTATTCACCGACATAGAGCAAAATGCGGAAGAACACAGTGACAAGCAGCGGGACGAGTATGAGGTGAAATCAGAAAAATATAAACAAGAGCTTTTTTTTATTCCGAAGATTAGCCAAGATACTCAAGACAAGAAGACGTATATTGAGGAGACTAATACTCAAGACAAGAAGACGGATATTGAGGAGACTAATACTCAAGACAAGAAGACGGATATTGAGGAGACTAATACTCAAGACAAGAAGACGGAGACTAATACTCAAGACAAGAAGACGGATATTGAGGAGACTAATACTCAAGACAAGAAGACGGAGACTAATACTCAAGACAAGAAGACGGATATTGAGGAGACTAATACTCAAGACAAGAAGACGGAGACTAATACTCAAGACAAGAAGACGGATATTGAGGAGACTAATACTCAAGACAAGAAGACGGAGACTAATACTCAAGACAAGAAGACGGATATTGAGGAGATTGCTGATGCAATGAATACTCGTGCCTTTGCGCAAGAGGACCTTTATACCTACCTGTATCTGCCGAGAGGGTTTCAGCTAGGGGTAATCAAAGGTTCTCTGCGCTACCAAAGGCGTAAAACGTTTGTTGGAAGAAAGATTGAAAGCAAGCCGCGTTCCCCTCTTTTTTTCCGCTTCGTAAAAAGTAGATGGTCTATTTATTTCGGGTTCATGAACCCGAAGGTCCTTGTTTTGAAAATCAAAAATTTGATGCATAGGTTGGGGTTTGGAAGCAAAAGAATCAAAAATTTGATGCATAGGTTGGGGTTTGTAAGCAAAAGAATCAAAAATTTGATGCATGGGTTGGTGTTTGTAAGCAAAAGAATCAAAAATTTGATGCATAGGTTGGGGTTTGTAAGCAAAAGAGGCAAAAAATTGATGCATAGGTTGGGGTTTGTAAGCAAAAGAAGCAAAAAGAGGGGGGGCCTTTTCACTCTTAACGAACGTAACAAAGAACAAACAAAAAAAAAAAGGAAAGAAAGGAAAGCCAGGAAAGAAAGGAAAGCCAGGAAAGAAAGGAAAGCTGGGAAAGCCGGGAAAGCCAGAAAAGAAAGGAAAGAAAGGAAAGCCAGGAAAGAAAGGAAAGCTAGGAAAGCCGGGAAAGCCTGGAAAGAAAGGAAAGAAACGAAAGAAAAGCAACCAGACGCCATATTCAAATTAGCGCACGAGAAACGCCCAGAAACAAGTGGCATCGAAAAACATTTGGCACAGTGGGCGGCATCGGAAGAATGGGATGATATAGTCGAGTGTGCGCCTGCAATAAGAGCTTGTATAGTACTTTGTCACTCATTTTTTAGAAAATTTCTTTCATTGCCTTTATTGATAATAGCTAAAACTATGGGCCGTTTCTTATTATTGCAACGGAACGAGTGGTCTGAGGATTTGGCGGACTGGAAGAAAGAGAGTCATGCTGTATGCGCCTACGACGGTGGTACTGTATACCACAGATGGCTTCCGGAGAATTGGGTCGAAGACGGTCTTCAGGTCAAAATTACATCTCCTTTTTATTTGCAACCTTTTCGCACAGAGGATGATAGAAATCTGGAAAATCCCGAGACTGTTTTTCTAAGGGCTTTCTGGGGAGTATCTGACTATCCTATGGGTGACGCCCTGCCCGACCCTTCCTTTGAGACTTTTTGGATGCCCATTTTAATGCCCATTTTCCAAGAACTAAATGATATACGTGAAAAATTATTGAGAATAAAAAAAATGAAAAAGACCGATTTTTTAGTTATAAGAAAATTTCTCAAGAAGTTCAAGAAAACAATCAAACCACCAATTGTTCGAGTTCTAAAAGGCTTAAAAGAAAGCATAAAATGGCTTATCAAAACGGTTCTAGTTCTAAAAAGCCAAATAGAAGAACTTGTCAAAAAAATAAAAGAAACTATAAAAGAAAATCGAATATTGAGAGGAGTATATGAATCGAGTGAAACTAAAAAAGAAAAAGATTCTATAATCAGCAATGAGATAATTGATGAAGATGAATCAGTTAGTCAAATTCCATCTACAGCTTTGACAAATTCAGAAGAATTAGAAGCAAAAATACTAGAAGAAAAACGAAAAAATGTGATTAATAGAATAAGCACAACCAAAAATCAATTAGAAATAATTACAAAAGAAAAAAAAAATGGAGAATCACCAAAAAATATTTGGACAATTCTAAAAAGAAGAAATGTTCGATTAATAAGTAAATTGCATTATTTTCAAAAATTGTTCATTGAAAAAATATACAATATATACCTAGATATCTTTCTATGGATCATTAATATTTGTAGAATCCCCCAAAAAAATTTTGATAAAGACATTTACAATCCTGAAACAAATGAAAAAAGAATTGCCTTTAGGAGGGCGTCACCTCCTTTTCTTAAAATTTTTTCTTCCTTACCAGATTTATCTTCCCTGTCACAAGCATATGTATTTTACAAATTATCACAAACCCAAGTTAGTGATAAGTTAAGATCTGTTCTTCAATATCGCGGAACATCTTTTTTTGTTAAGACTGCAATAAAGGATTCTTTTGAAAGACAAGGAATATTTCATTCCGAATTAAAGCATAAGAAACTTCGCAATTTTGGAACGAATCCATGGAAAAACTGGTTAAGAGGTCATTATCAATACAATTTATCTCAGATTAGATGGTCTCTATTAATCCCACAAAAATGGCGAAATGCAGTCAACCAACGCCATACGCCTCAAAATAAAGATTTAAATAAAGGAGATTCATATGAAAAAGACCAATTACTTCATTACAAAAAACAAAATGATTCTGAAGTATATTCATTAACAAATCAAAAAAATAAGTTGGAAAAAAACTATAGATATGATCTTTTAGCATATAAATTCATTTGTCCTGAAACTAAGAAGGACTCCTATATTTATAAATTGCCATTACAAGTAAATAAGAAAGAAGAGATCTCTTATAATTACACCACACAGAAAGACAAATTATTTGATATAAATATACCCGAGGAGATTTTTATCAAACATTATCTAGACAAGAATTATCTCAAGAGCTTTATAAATAGAAAATCTTTAGATTTTGATTGTAAGATTCTCAAATTTGAGGCTGAGGCTTGGATGAAGATCGATCCTAACCATAATACAAATACGAAGGTTGGGACTAATAATTCTCAAATAATTGAGAATAGAGGTCTTATTTATATTTCTGCTTCGGATCCAGAAATCCAAGAGCTCAATCACAAAAAACAAAAAAAAAGCTTTTTTGATTGGAAAAAACACAAAAAAAGCTTTTTTGATTGGATGGGAATGAATGAAGAAATCTTCACTAATACTAAAGCCACTGAGAAAGATTGGTTCGTCCGAG